CTAGTGTATATCTATATTATATCTTATATGGATATAAATACATCGTCATTGACATCATAACGAAATTCAGTGCATTGATACAAGTACTTACCAATTCAACCTAGATCAAAAATATTTTATCGAATCATTAATAAAAATAAAGTCATTAATAAAAATAAAGTGATTCGTATTGTCCCCAAAATAAAATTCTTCAAATTATTAAAGATAAAGAAAGAAAAATAAAAATTGGAAGAAAAAAAGAAAATCGATTTATTTATTTATTATTTATTCAATTTTTATTTTGATTATGCCGATTAGAATGAACGATTCATGAATAGAAATAATCAAAAAATTCTATATAATCGTGAAAGATAGAAAGATCCTTTGCCTTAATAAGGCATACGATTCCATTATATTGACAATTTCAAAAAACTATTGATACTATGATCATAGTATGATGGCGGTCGGGCAAGTATGCCCCCATCGTCTAGCGGTTTAGGACATCTCTCTTTCAAGGAGGCAGCGGGGATTCGACTTCCCCTGGGGGTAGGGTACTACGAAAGGAAGTTGATCATGGATTATCACTAAGCCTGGATTGATTCTTCCCGGGTCGATGCCCGAGCGGTTAATGGGGACGGACTGTAAATTCGTTGGCAATATGTCTACGCTGGTTCAAATCCAGCTCGGCCCAATAATTTAACGATCCGCCATGAAATGATAAACCATTTGTTCTTCTCCATAAATGTTCGATACCAATCGAAAAAATCAAAAGTCCCGTTTTCTTATTCTGATATTGATATATCTTCTTATCCTTGCCGCTATCGCTAGTTATTTACTTTATTTTTTTATTTCTTCTTTTTTTATTTCTTTCTTTTTTTCAACAAGTTTTAATCTTGCTAATGATTTAGGTTCATATCAAGATCTGGAAGTGTAAAGTATAAGGAAAAGAGGAAAAAAAAAGAACTTTTTCTTTTTCATTGAATTGAAAGATTGATTATACAATTGATTTGGAAAAAATGATATGTTTTTTTTATTATGTTATTTCCCCGGGATTGTAGTTCAATTGGTCAGAGCACCGCCCTGTCAAGGCGGAAGCTGCGGGTTCGAGCCCCGTCAGTCCCGATGGACCCAAATCCAATAAAAAATATAGCAATTCCTTCTTCCATAAATTCAAATGATTGTTCAAAGAGGACGGTAGGTTAGGTTATAGAAAAGAATGAAAAAATAGAAATAAAAAAAAGAAAGTAAAGGTACTTTTAAGTTCGGTATGGATAAACGATCCTCCTATGGTATACTATTCCATTCTTGACGATGAATCGATTTGTCAGATATTGTTATTCATGATATTAATCCGATTCGATTACATCGAGATCTAATTCATCCTTTTGAATTTACAGACAAAAGATTTATCATCTCTATGGGATTAAATCCCGAGTTATTGCGAATTAAAGAAAAATAAAACGATGAAATTATGGAAGTAAATATTCTCGCATTTATTGCTACTGCACTGTTCATTCTAGTTCCTACTGCTTTTTTACTTATAATATATGTAAAAACAGTAAGTCAAAGTGATTAATTTGAATTAAACTTGTGACTTTTTAGTTCTTATCAATCATTGAAGAAAAGAAAAAGAAATACAATAAATATAAAAAAAAGGATTCCAATTTCGCGTTTTAAATTTTAAAAGAAATGAGCGAACTAGAATCAGCAGTATTCTATGAGATACTATACTCTCTAGTATGGTAGAAAAATATTTTTTCTACCATACTAGTATTGTTATTGTATTATATAAAATAATAAAATAAAGTTTGCTCTATGAAGATAGAGGTTAATTTCATTTAATATATATCAATAGACATTATTATCTTTATATATCTATATATCTATAATATCAATTCCATATAGTACATACATATTAGCGCGTATTTCAATTCTATTTCTTTGCTTCATCTATTGCTCTTTGATTTGTGTTGATTCTAATCAATCTGAAATGATCGAAATACAGCTCTTACTCTTACAATTCTAATTGCTAGATTTCTTAGGATTTTTTATTTTAATATGAATTATATGAATTCTGATATCCATTGAAAGAAAGAATCAAATCAATGAAGGAAAAAAGAAGAGTATGGAGATACTATAATAAAAGAAAATCAAGGAATCTTCTTGTTAGCATTCTAGAATGTTAGCATTCTATAAGAAGTAATCGATTGAGCAGTTCACAGAGGATCCGGGGGTTCCCTGGCAACTTCTTCGGATTTCGAAAAGATACGAAATATGTGACTTGCTCAATACAATATTTTATTATGTTTAGTATCTCGTTGGACAACCACTCTGTCTATGTTCTTTCCTATAAAAAAAGCGTATCCACGTAATGTAATAACAGAACTTTTTTCTTTTCTCTAAAGTAAAGTAAAAGGGCTTTTTTTTTCATTGTCCATATAGAAAATTTATAAATAATTTGATTGGAAGAAATTTCCGACCCTTTGTAGTCCTTTTACTTTTGAAATATGAACATAGGAAT